ATATTTGTTTTTGTATTTGGAAGGGGTGGACGATACCCTTTCAACATTCTTTAATTTCAAAGGGGCAGTTTCAATCATGGAAAAGTTTAATAAGTAGGAAAAAGCCGGCTATCGGAATCGAACCGATGACCATCGCATTACAAATGCGATGCTCTAACCTCTGAGCTAAGCGGGCTCACATAGGATTCATTTTCTATGCATAGTAATTCAATAAAATAACAATACACTAAAGTATTGGTATCTTATTTACTAATTAATATTTCTTATCTAATCAGAATCCAATCCTAGATAAAAGAATAGAATATCAAATTTTAACTCAAATTTAACTAATTAAAAAAAAAATCAAAAAAATTGTTAATATTATATAACATAACGATTAATAGAATGATCCAAAACATAGAAGTTGAATTTCTTTATCACGAATAAATTAATAATATTAACAATTTTTTAATAGAGATTATTTTGAGATTATTTTTTTATATATTATCTAGGAATAATTCGTTATAACGAATGAGGCATTTTTCCGCTTTCATTCATTTCATTCATAAGGATATAAGTAGTAAATGCGGAAATTAGGACGACAAAAAAAATCGACCGTTCAAGTATGCAAAAGGTTACGGGAAGAGTGACAGGTAGATATATATATATCTACCTTATATATATCAATATATATTGAATTGTGGATACAGAAATGATAAAATCCTATTTAGTTTTAGTTGTACCAACTAAGGGTTTCCTAGAGAGGATTGGTAAGAAATCAAAGAAGAGAAAACACTTTCACTCAACGGTTCCAGTAGAAATCAAAAAAGGAAAGGGCGGAGCGACCTCACAATAAACTACTAATCTAAAAACAAAAAAGAGGGGGATATGGCGAAATTGGTAGACGCTACGGACTTAATTGGATTGAGCCTTGGTATGGAAACCTACTAAGTGATAATTTTCAAATTCAGAGAAACCCTGGAATTAATAAAAAGGGCAATCCTGAGCCAAATCCTATTTTTCGAAAAAGCAAAAAGAAAGGCTTAGAAAGAAATAAAGGATAGGTGCAGAGACTCAACGGAAGCTGTTCTAACAAATGGAGTTGGTTGCGTTGGTAAAGAAACCTTTCTACCAAAAATCCCAAAAGGATGAAGAAGAGGGGTATATACAGACTGTATCAAACGATTCACCCACAGCCTGTAGATCTTTTCACGAACGGATTAATCGGACGAGAATAAAGAGAGAGTCCCGTTCTGCATGTCAATGCCGACAACAATGAAATTTATAGTAAGAGGAAAATCCGTCGACTTTAAAAATCGTGAGGGTTCAAGTCCCTCTATCCCCAAAAAGCCTATTTTTCTTCCCCGACCCTTTTGCCTATCCCCTTTTATTTTCTTACGGGTTGAAAATTCCTGATGCACCCGCCCTATTCTATATTTTATTTGTCTATATTCTATTTGATTCGTTTAGTTTTTAGTTTATAAATAGATCTGGGGAGAAATGCCTTTCTCTTATTACATGTTATATATATATGAGAATATATCAAAATGAACATCTTTGAGAAAAAACCCCGTGCGTACTGTTAATTGACAAAGACCCCATCCTCTAATAAAATTAAGGATGCTGCATTGGGACTGGTCGGGATAGCTCAGCTGGTAGAGCAGAGGACTGAAAATCCTCGTGTCACCAGTTCAAATCTGGTTCCTGGCACATGATTAAATTGGTCGAGTTTCTTTAAATTAATTGATATGAATCGACATCCATATTCATTTATACTATAGTTTAAATTAGAGTATAGTTTAAATAATAATCCATAGTTTGATTCATCTTGCCGAGATATACCCCATCTATTTTTTTTATCTATTTTATATTTATAGATGGGTTGAATTTAATATTTAATAGACAAGATTCAGTTCAGATCCAAATAAAGAGAATTCCATACCCTTTCATTTCTTTGTATTTTCTTTCATATTTTATTTATTCATTCCTATCTACATAACTTTCTAAAACCTTCTAAGTAATGTGCGTCGTACAAAACGACGTAAAACTTTCTGATGGAGAACTCCTTTTGTTCATCCTATTGTTTCGGCTCATATGAAATAAGTATCTTCCAAACCAAATAACTGGGATGCGAGAATCAATGAATTCCTAATTCTCTTTTTTATTGTCTTTTTTTTTGCCAGCCTATCGAGAATTCCCAAAAGAATTCCAAAATAGAAATGAGACTTCCATTATTCTAGTTAATTTAGAACAGAACGTACAATCTTTGAATATTTGAAATTTTAGAATAAGCGGAAAATTTTTCTTAGTATTCAATGAGCATCTTGGATTTCATAAAAATGGGGGGAAATATAATCCTTACGTAAGGGCCATCCTATCCAACTTTCCGGCATTAAGATACGTTTCAAGCGTGGATGAGTATCATAAAAGATTCCCAGCATATCAAAAGATTCTCGTTCTTGAAAATCCACGCCTTTCCAAATCCAGAAGACGGACGGAATCCTAGGATTGTTCCTCGAGG